CACAGGTGGGGTGACAGCTAGTTTTGGTATGTTGGGAGATATCATTATTGCCGAACCCAACGCTTACATTGCATTTGCGGGTAAAAGAGTAATTGAACAAACATTGAATAAGACAGTACCTGAGGATTCACAAGTGGCTGAATATTTATTCCATAAGGGCTTATTCGATCCAATCGTACCACGTAATCCTTTAAAGGTCGTTCTGAGTGAATTATTTCGGCTACATGCTTTCTTTCCTTTGAATCAAACTTAGATTAAGTAGAGCCGTAGAGTAGAGTCTTAATTTAATAATTAATTTAATAAAACGGAATCCTTTTTTTTTGAAATGAAAATTATGAAATTATAAGACAAGAACAAGAAAATAACTAATATTATGAATAAGAAAAAGGTGGATTATCATACATATATTTCGTGTAGAAACATGTAGAAGGGTGAATAAGTCCGTTTATTTACATATTTTTTATATACACATTTATTGAATTTTTGAATAAATATTTATTCAAAAAATACTTATATTAAAACATATACTTATATATTCCTTATTTAAGTATATACTCACTTAGGTATACTTAGTATAATATAATAATTATATTTATATAAAATAAATAAAAAATTATATAAAAAAAATAATAAAATAAATATTATATATGAATTATATATTATATATGAATTATAAAATATCTTTCTAACAATATAAGGTTAAAATAAAAATAACAGGTACAAATATTAAATCGAGGTACCCATTCAATGATAACTCTCAACAACTTTCCTTCCATTTTTGTGCCTTTAGTAGGCTTAGTATTTCCGGCAATTGCAATGGTTTCTTTATCTCTTCATGTTCAAAAAAACAAGATTTTTTAGATACTATAGGGACAAATTTTATCCATTTTTTTTTTTTCAAAACGGACTTGGATCATAACACCCATATCTATTTAGTAGAATATGGTATAACATGTTGCTTCTTTCGAGCATAAGCTCTTATGTATGTGTAAACATGATATAGGGGTAAATTCATTTTTCAAATGGATCGACATCGGGGATAATTTCGGAAACGTAAAGTCAATATATCTATATATATGTGGATAGCTATAGGAAATCGTATGAAAGAGATGTTATTCTTTTAGTTTCGATCTAAGCAATTCGATGAATTATTCTTAAAGGTTCACATCATAGTAGTGCTGGTTGATGAAAGTTACTTCGGAAACAAAAAAAGTAAAATCCAATTTATTTTTGTTATTTTTCCAATTCTAATAAAATGCAACTAGGTCTAGTAAGAATATGAGTTGGCGATCAGAACGTATATGGATAGAACTTATAGCGGGATCTCGAAAAATAAGTAATTTCGGCTGGGCCCTTATTCTTTTTTTAGGTTCATTAGGGTTTGTATTGGTTGGAACCTCCAGTTATTTTGGTAGGAATTTTATATCTTTATTTCCTTCTCAGCAAATCCATTTTTTTCCACAAGGGATCGTGATGTCTTTCTATGGGATCGCGGGTCTTTTTATTAGTTCTTACTTGTGGTGCACAATTTTGTGGAATGTAGGTAGTGGTTATGATAGATTCGATATAAAAGAGGGCATAGTGTGCATTTTTCGTTGGGGATTCCCTGGAAAAAACCGTCGCATATTCCTCCGATTCCTTATGAAAGACATTCAGTCCATCAGAATAGAAAATAAAGAGGGTATTTTTGCTCGTCGGGTCCTTTATATGGAAATCAGAGGCCAGGGGTCCATTCCCTTGACGCGTACTGATGAGAATTTGACTCCACGAGAAATTGAGCAAAAAGCTGCTGAATTGGCCTATTTCTTGCGCGTACCAATTGAAGTATTTTGAAAAAAGAAACTGAAGAATTAATACTTTGCAAGAGGGAAAAAACTCAAGAATCCTCTTTTTTTCTATACCATAAGTTAACGGAAGTTGCTTATTCGAACCAAAGTAAACGTATCCGAAACAACCCTAAAACGAAAATTTTTGTGTCCATAATTTTTTTTTTCAAAATATTTGATATTTTTTGTAATAGAACAGGAGTTCTTTCGTCTCGAAATCCTACTAATATTAATTTAATTTGAAGTGGGCTCTTTTTTATTCTATTTCTGTATTCTTTCTAGATTCAAGGACTAACCACTATACTGCATCACAAAAAAAACTCCGAAATGGATTAATGGGCTAGATGACTTGGAATATAACTTATGCTTGAGAAAAATATTAGTATCATATAGAGTCGACGCATGGGGTAAGTTCATTAAAACTTCAAAAATTCACAGACGAAAAAATGGCAAAAAATAAAGTATTCATTTCCCTTCTATATCTTGCATCTATAGTATTTTTGCCTTGGTGGATCTCTCTCTCATTTCAAAAAAGTCTGGAATCTTGGATTACAAATTGGTGGAATATTAGGCAATCCGAAATTCTTTTGAATGATATTCAAGAAAAGAGTATTCTAAAAAAATTCATAGACTTAGAGGAACTCCTTCGTTTGGAGGAAATGATAAAGGAATACCCGGAAACACATTTACAAAAGCTTCGCGTTGAAATCTACAAAGAAACGATCCAATTGATCAAGATGCACAATGAGGATCGTATCCATACAATTTTACACTTCTCGACAAATATAATCTGTTTCGTTATTCTAAGTGGTTATTCTATTTTAGGTAATGAAGAACTTGTTATTCTTAACTCTTGGGTTCAAGAATTCCTATATAACTTAAGCGACACAATAAAAGCTTTTTCTATTCTTTTATTAACTGATTTATGTATAGGATTCCATTCGCCCCACGGTTGGGAATTAATGATTGGCTCTGTCTACAAAGATTTTGGATTTGCTCATAATGATCAAATTATATCCGGTCTTGTTTCTACTTTTCCAGTCATTTTAGATACAATTTTTAAATATTGGATCTTTCGCTATTTAAATCGTGTATCTCCTTCACTTGTAGTGATTTATCATTCAATGAACGACTGAAAAATAATCGACCGACCTAATTAGAATATTTGGTACTTTGTACATAAGCAAAACATTTAAAATTGTACTTAATCTTTCTACCCAGCCAAGTTATTTCTCCAATATTTCAGAAAATTTATTTCATTAAATAGCAAAATTATAGATAGGGAACTCTACTAGCGACCTACCTAATTTTATTGTAGAAAATTTCGGGATCAATGATTGGATCATGCAAACTAAAAAAACCTTTTCGTCGATAAAGAAAGAGATTACTCGATCCATTTCCGTATCGCTCATGATAATGATATATATAATAACTCAGGCACCCATTTCAAATGCCTATCCCATTTTTGCACAGCAGGGTTATGAAAATCCACGAGAAGCAACTGGCCGTATTGTATGTGCCAATTGCCATTTAGCTAATAAACCCGTGGATATCGAGGTTCCACAAGCGGTACTTCCGGATACTGTATTTGAAGCAGTTGTTCGAATTCCCTATGATCTGCAAGTGAAACAAGTTCTTGCTAATGGTAAAAAAGGAGCTTTGAATGTAGGGGCTGTTCTTATTTTACCCGAGGGGTTTGAACTAGCCCCCCCCGATCGTATTTCGCCTGAGATTAAAGAAAAGATAGGAAATCTGGCTTTTCAAAGTTACCGCCCTACTAAAAAAAATATTCTTGTGATAGGTCCTGTTCCTGGTCAGAAATATAGTGAAATCACCTTTCCTATTCTTTCCCCGGACCCCGCTACTAAGAAAGATGTTCACTTCTTAAAATATCCCATATATGTAGGCGGGAACAGAGGAAGGGGTCAGATTTATCCCGACGGGAGCAAAAGTAACAATAATGTTTATAATGCTACAGCAGCAGGTATAGTAAGCAAAATCATACGAAAAGAGAAAGGGGGTTACGAAATAACCATAGTGGAGGCATCGGATGGGCGTCAAGTGGTTGATATTATCCCTCCAGGGCCAGAACTTCTTGTTTCCGAGGGCGAATCCATCAAACTTGATCAACCATTAACAAGTAATCCTAATGTGGGCGGATTTGGTCAGGGGGATGCGGAAGTAGTACTTCAAGATCCATTACGTGTCCAAGGCCTTTTGCTCTTCTTGGCATCTGTTATTTTGGCACAAATTTTTTTAGTTCTTAAAAAGAAACAGTTTGAGAAGGTTCAATTGTCCGAAATGAATTTCTAGATCCTCAGATTTTTCAACATTAAGCTCTAAAAAGAAACAAACTCTTGTTGGCAATTAGATTATGTAATAATTATATTATGTAATTGTGTATGATCATTGTGTATGATCAAAAAATTTTTGTTTGTTTCTTTTTTTTTTTCTACCAGATTTCGGGAATTACTTATACCGGTCATGAGATGTATATTTTGAAGAAGACTATTTTATTTTACTTATCTCTTTTTTGTTTTTTCATTCCAAATCGAAGTGTTATAGAATGAATCCGTAGTTTTCTATTCGAATAGAACGAAAACAAAAGATAAATAGGTGGAAAATAAAATATAAACCAAAGTATAAATGAAAGGAATAAAGGGTTTGATTTTCATTTTAGGGGGGGGGGGGGTTGTTCGTCTCCTAGTCCTTGACACAAGAAAAGGGATCTTCCCCAACCCCTTCTTGTGTCGAATTAATAATGATTCTTGATCCTGTTCGTCAAAAATGACTATTCGTAGTTTCCATTTTTTTCTCGGTTTATCATAACCTTTTTTCGATTTATCATGTTAAGTAGTGGACAAACAAAAATATAGGTAAATTTATTGAACAAATACAAATAGAACTTTTGAACAAATACAAATAGAACTTTTTCAAGTTCAATGAACTTCGAAAATCGAAAAAAGGAAATTTTGATTAGATTAAATAGAGTAAGGTTCTATTTTATTAGTATAGTATAGAAAGGGTTTGCATGATACCTAATAGATATAAATCTATATATAGAACTATATAAAATTGTGAGTCATTCTAAAAGGGGAAATTGAGTAATTACTTCTTTGTTTTCATTTTGAAAGTATTCACAGATACCTTCGAGTAAAAGATTTTCTGAATCAA